CATAATAACTAACCAATTTTTTTTTTACTTGATGTTGAGGAATCCGCGAGTCTAGAAATTCATTTCCGATAATTGAACCTTCTCAAACTGTTTCTTTTTAAGAACCAAAAATATTTGGGCCAAAACAACAGATGCTAAGAAGAATAAAAGCCCTTGGACACGTAATGGATCTTGAAGTACTATTTCTGCATCTCCCTGACCAAATCCACCCACATTAGGATTACTTGTTAATGGTTGATCAAATTTGATAGACTCACCCTCTGAAACAAGAAGTTCTGGTCCTGGAGGGATAATATCAACCACTTGACGCCCATCTGCTGCATCTACTATGGATATTTCATATCCTCCTTTTTCTTTTCGTACGATTTTGCTTACTATACCCGCTGCTGTAGCATTATAAACTGTATTGTTACTCTTACTTCCGTCGGGATAAATCTGACCCCTTCCCCTGTTTCCACCTACGTATATAGGATATTTTAAGAAGTGAACATCTTTCTTAGTAGCGGGATCGGGTGAAAGAATAGGAAAGGTTATTTCAATATATTTCTGACCAGGAACAGGCCCTATCACAAGAATATTTTTTTTATCGGGGCGATAGCTCTGAAAAGACAGATTACCCATTTTTTCTTTTATCTCAGGGGAAATACGATCAGGAGGAGCTAATTCAAAACTCTCAGGTAAAATAAGAACAGCCCCCACATTCAAACCCCCCTTTTTACCATTAGCAAGAACTTGTTTCAATTGCATATCATAAGGAATTTGAACAACGGCTTCAAATACAGTATCAGGAAGTACTGCTTGTGGAACTTCAATATCCACGGGCTTATTAGCTAAATGACAATTGGCGCATACAATACGCCCAGTCGCTTCTCGCGGATTTTCATAACCCTGCTGTGCAAAAATGGGATATGCACTTGAAATAGATGCCCGAGTTATGATATATATCATGAAGGATACGGAAACGGATCGAGTAATCTGTTCCCTTATCCAAGAAAAAGTCTTTTTAGTTGGCATGGTACATTTATTGATCCCAAAAATTTCTACAATAAAATGGGTAGATCACTAATATAGTTCTCTATCCACAATTATGCTATTTACTTTAATGGAAAAATTTTACTCTAATAATATAGAAAAAATCCCTGGGATCAGTACAAATATAAAGAATAAGTACGATTTAAAAAGTTTTTCTTATGTATAACTACAAAGTAACAAAACTGAGTAGATCATTTGTCAATCATTCATTGAATGATAAATTACTACAAGTGAGGGGGATACGCGATTTAAATAACGGAAAATCCAATATTTAAAAATTGTATCTAGAATTACTGGAAAGGTGGAAACAAGACCAGATATAATTTGATCGTTATGAACAAATCCAAAATCTTTGTAGACAGAACCGATCATTAGTTCCCACCCATGGGGCGAATGAAATCCGATGCATAAATCAGTTAATAAAAGAATAGAAAAAGCTTTTATTGTATCACTTAAGTTATATACGAATTCTTGTGCCCAAGAGTTAAGAATAACAAGTTCTTGATTACCCAGAATAGAATAACCACTTAGAAAACTGAAACATATAATATTTGTCGAGAAGTGTAAAATCATATGCATATGATCTTCGTTGTATATCTTCATTAATTGGATGGTTTCTTTGTGGATTCTTATATGAAACTTTTGTAAATGTGTCTCTGAGTATTCCTTAATCATTTCCTCCAAGAGAAGGAGTTCCTCTAATTCTCTGAATTTTTCTAGAATCTTATTTTCCTGAATATTATTCAAAAAAGGTTCGGATTGTGTAGTATTCAACCAATAAGTAATCCAAGATTCCAAACTTTTATTAAATGAGAAATAAATCCACCAGGGCAAAAATACTATAGATGTAAGATAGAGGAAAGAATTAAATGTTTTCTTTTTTGCCATTTTTCATTTGTGAATTGTTAATGAACCCACTTTATTCGCCGATTCTATGTGATCCAAAATTTTTATCAAGCATGAGGACTCTTCTAAGGTATCCATTTTTTTTTTTGATTTCCTGGTTAATCCTTGAGTCTAGAAATAAAAAAGAACTAGAATAAAAAGCCACTAAAGAAATAAACAAAAAAGAAATAATAAAAAAAATATTATTTCCAAATATCTAAATTTTAAAACAAGTATTTCCTTTTGAAAAATGGAGTGAATTTTCGGAAGACTATTGTAATGATCAAAAGAGAGTGATAAAATAAGACAGAAAAAAAAATTAGAAAGTTAGAAGATATTCAATTTTTTAGTCATTAAAGAGCACAAAAAAAAAAAGAAAGTTCGATTAATAAAAAATGAAAAATTTACAAGATCTATCTGGATCTAAAGTATCAAGTCCAACATTTGTTGGACTTCAAATTAAAGCAAGGAAAAATTCTTTATTTCAAAATGTTTTGATATAACGTATGACTCTATTAGTTCGGTTTCTTACTAGTTTTGTTACTAAATTGAATTCAATAGATTTCCCTACACATAAAAGAAAAGACCACAAATTTTTTTTTTTGTTTTATGACTATTCCATATGCGTCTGCTTTATATCGATTGATCACTTTGAAGAAATTTCAGTTATAGAGAAAGGAGATTCTTGGGTTTTGTCTCTCCTGCTAAGAAATCATTTATTCTTTAGTTTCTTTTTCAAAATACCTCAATTGGTACACGCAAAAAATAGGCTAATTCAGCAGCTTTTTCTTCAATTTCTCGTGGAGTCAAATTCTCATCAGTACGAGTCAAAGGAATGGCCCCTTGGCCTCTTATTTCCATATAAAGAACCCGACGGGCATAAATACCCTCTTTAACTTCTATTCGGACGGACTGAATATCTTTTATAAGAAATCGGAGGAAGATGCGACGATTTTTTCCCGGAAATCCCCAACGAAAAATAGACACTATTCCTTCTTTTCTATCGAATCGATCATAACCACTACCTACATTCCAGGAAATTGTGCACCACAAATAGGAACTAATAAAAAGACCCGCGATCCCATAGAAACACATTATGAGTCCTTGTGGAAAAAAAATGATTTGTTGAGACGGAAAAAAAGATATCAAATTTCTACCAAGATAACTGGAAGTTCCAGTTAATAAGAATCCTAATGAGCCTAAAAAAACAATAAACGCCCAGCAGAAATTACTTATTTTTCGAGATCCCACTACAAGTTCTATCCATAGATGTTCTGATCGCCAACTCATACTTTACTTGATTCGATTTCGATTGCATTTTTTTGAAATTGAGAGAATAGTCCAAATTAATTTGAATTTACTCTTTTTTGTTGTTTCCAAAATAACTTTCATCAACTAGCACTATTTTGATATGAATCTTTAGAAGTAATCTATCAAATTGGTTAGATCTAAAATAAGAACCTCCTTCTTATACGATCCTACTATGGATATCAATATATAGAGATATACTGACTTTTCATTTCAGACATCCACGGATCCTGTTCTATTTTCTTTTCAAATAGCTAGAATACATTTACCCATATATCATTTTCTACATGTAGAAAAGTTTTTTAAAAGTTATGCTCAGCGAAAGACGCATCTTATACCATATTCGACTAAATGGATATTTGTGTTATGATACAAGTCTAAGTTTTCAAAAATGAAAAATATATATATAGAATATAGATGAGATTTGATCTTTTCGGATCTAAACAATCTTGTTGTTTTGAATATGAAGAGATAACGAAGCCATTGCAATTGCCGGAAAAACTAGGCCTACTAAAGGCACAAAAACAGAGGGAAAGGTGAGAGTTGTCATAGAATGGGTACCTCGATTTACTATTTGTACCTGTTATTATTATATTGTTATAAAAATATCTTATAATAATTATAATTAAGAATTCTAATTATAGAATAAAATTCACAAATGATAGCAAAAAAAATTCTATTTTCTATTTATTGGATTTTTATCCTATTATAGATATTATGGAATCCCCTTTTTCCTATTAATTTGTATATGTCTAATTCTATATTAATTAATAATAGAAATTAATAGAATTCACAATTCTTAATTTGAATTATTCAATTGTAAATGTCAAATTATTCAAATTAAAATGTATTTCGAATTAATATAGACAAATCTAGATCGAAGTGTCTATCTAAGGGAGTATATATAATAAATAGTTCAAGGAATGTATAACTAAATAAATGGACTTATTCATCTTTTGACATGAATGATATGTATAATAATTTATTTTTTCGACAATTAAATCTTATGTCAGTAAAGAAAGTCTCATCCTTCAAATTTTTACCTTCGATTCCGATAAACTAACTACTTTTTTACCATATTATTTACTATAAAGAAAAGAATTGAACTTAATATTCTATTTCTATTTTTGACTTAAAGGAAAGAAAGCGTGGAGCTCAAATAACTCACTCAGAACACTTTTTAAAAGATTCCGTGGTACGATTAAATCGAATAAACCCTTCTGAAATAAATATTCGGCCGCTTGGGAACCTTCAGGTACTGTTTTATTCAATGTTTGCTCAATTACTCGTTTACCCGCAAATGCAATGTAGGCATTAGGTTCAGCAATAATGATATCTCCCAACATACCAAAACTCGCTGTTACCCCACCAGTAGTAGGAGATGTAAGGATTGATACAAAAAATAATTTTTTATTTGATTGATAATCATATAAAGCAGAAGATATTTTAGCCATTTGCATCAAGCTCAAACTTCCTTCTTGCATGCGTGCACCTCCGGAAGCACACACTATAATAAGAGGTAGAGCTTTTTTGGTAGCATACTCAATCAAACGGGTAATTTTCTCCCCGACTACAGATCCCATACTACCCCCCATAAACTCAAAATCCATAACCCCTATTGCTACGGGAATACCGTTTAATTGGCCTATCCCTGTTTGAACAGCCTCCGTTAATCCTGTTTTTTTTTGATAAGAATTGATACGATCTTTATAAGGCTCCTCCTCTGAATGAAATTCAATGGGATCCAAAGAGACCATGTCCTCATCCATAGGATC